TACATAGCGACTCATTAAGGAACAATAAATTGGATTTACCTAGTGAATAGAGTATAGTTAATAAAATGGTTTATTTATATTGGATTTGATAAATATCAATGTAATGAATTATTTCAAAACCGATTCGAATTGAAGTCATCCTCATCATAACGAAATGAATTTCGTTGATACATATACCCACCAATTCCAATATTTCATCGAATCATACCACATTCCATTATATTGACAATTTCAAAAAAACTGTTCATACTATGTTCATAGTATAATGGCGGTCGGGCAAGTATGCCCCCATCGTCTAGTGGTTCAGGACATCTCTCTTTCAAGGAGGCAGCGGGGATTCGACTTCCCCTGGGGGTAGGGTACTACGAAAGGAAGTTGATCATGGATCATCAATAAAGACTGAAATTGATTCTTCCTGGGTCGATGCCCGAGCGGTTAATGGGGACGGACTGTAAATTCGTTGGCAATATGTCTACGCTGGTTCAAATCCAGCTCGGCCCAATAATTTGCCGATCCACCATGAAATGATATAACCCATTTGTTGTTCTTCGGAAATGCCCGATGTGCTCTGATACGGAAGAACAAAAGTATGATACATCCCTAGCGCTATTTCTTTTTTTCCGTATTACGTATTTTTTCCACAAATTCGGATCTTGCTAATGATCTAGATTCCTATCAGGATCTGTAAGTATAAAGTCTAAAAAGTAAATAAAAAAAAAAGAGTCTTTTTTATTTTCATTGATTCATTTTTCAATCGATTTGGCAATAACGAACGGATTACGAGTAATCCGTGTCGATCTCTCTAAAGTGTATATCATATAGATATCAATATATAAATAAGTCCCGCCTCCGTCAGTTACAGCACAACAATTCAAATCTAAAATCGAAAAAGAAAGGATTTGAATGAAATCGTAAGAATATGTATGCTATACGCTTTTTTCCCTGGGATTGTAGTTCAATTGGTCAGAGCACCGCCCTGTCAAGGCGGAAGCTGCGGGTTCGAGCCCCGTCAGTCCCGATGGATACAAATCCAATAAAAAAAGACATAAATTTTCGTGTGTGAAAGGGAATAAAAATAACAAACATAATCTCATCCCTAACAGGGATCCCTCTTTTTTTTTTAGTTTAATAGTTTAAGGTAAGGTAAAGGTTCCGACGAAGAAAGAAAAAAAACTCTAAAAATAAAAAAGAAAAGGAATTATTGATTACATCAGAAATAAAATTTTGGAATTTGGTATGGATAAAAGATCTTCCTATGTTATACTATTCAATTCTCGACGATGAATCGATTTGATAGTGATAGCTCAGATATTGTTATTCATGATATTGATCTGATTTGGTATCATCGAGATTTAATTTATACCATTGAATTTACCGACGAAAGATTTATCATCTTTATGGGATTAAATCCCGAGTTATTTATTGGAAATAAAAGAGAAATAAAACATAGAGATTATGGAAGTAAATATTCTCGCATTTATTGCTACTGCACTGTTCATTCTAGTTCCTACTGCCTTTTTACTTATAATTTATGTAAAAACGGTAAGTCAAAATGACTAATTTTACTTAATCATGACTTCTTAATTCTTATCAATGCAATGATTGAATAAAAAAAAATGAAAAAGGATTTCAATTTCGGGTCTTAGTCTTAAATGAAATGATCGGACTATAATAGAATCAGCAGAATTCTATGAAATCCAGATAGTATGGTAGAAAGAAATCAAATCTATTTCTTTCTACCATACTATCTATTCTATCTATCTATTATTTCTATCTATTCTATCTATCTCTATTATTGTAGTGTATAAAGTTTTACTCTATAAAAATAGAGATTTAATATGGATCAATCTACAATATGTATCTTCATATTCATATATATAGATTTTCAATTCCATATATGGAATATACATAGCATAGCGTCCCAATTTTTTTTCTTTGTTTCATTATTGGTTCCAATCAATCTGAAATAATAAAAAAGCAACTCTTATTCTTCCGATTCGAATTTATAGATTTCTGATTATTTTCCAATCCCGTTATCATATTAAAAAAAGAAAATAAGCGGTAAGGTAAATACGTAATAAATACGTAATATGGTATTCGCCTACGGCAACGGCAATATCTTATTATGTGTAGTATCTCGTTAGACAACTCCTATGTCTATTTTTTTTCCTATAGAAATTGTGTATCGCTTAATAACTAATAACAGAACTATTTTCTTTTCTCTTTGAAAAAAGAGAAGGAGGGCACAAAAAAATAGAGTAGGAGTGAGGGGGGTTCCGCGGTTCCTCATTTTCCATATATAACTTTGGTAAGAGCCAGTTCATCGAAATAGAAATCTTAGGAAGAATTCGGAAGGAATAAGAGAGTCAATTTCCTATTATTTGTATTCCCTTGACTTTCAAAATACGAACATGGGAATAATTCAAATATTTGTTTGATTGAAAGAGTATTTTCTATTTCTATATTATCTATAGAATACAATAGAATTCCGAAATGCAGATATATTTGAATTCAATTAATTAGTATGAATTCAATACTTAAATTCAAATTCAATAGTTCAAAAAATTTCAGAACCCAGCTATAAAAAAATTGATACAGTTTGATCCCTTAACTCAATTAGTAGTGCCTTTAGAGTCCACTTCTTCCCCATACTACGAGGGAAAGGGAAAATGTAAAAACTACCATTAAAGCAGCCCAAGCAAGACTTACTATATCCATGTAAATTTTGTCTCCTATCTATATCAATATGAAGGAATTATTTCATTATTGTTCACTAATTCTTCTTGTATTATTTTATTTTTTTTGTATTATTCACTAAGAATACTATAAAAGAATATAATAGTGAAATCGCTGGTACAGAGTCAAAAAGGGATTCTGGGCTAACACCATTGACGAAACAATCCAAGAAATCCAATTAGAACATCTAACAAGTTCTTATCTGATTTCTAGTAGAATCGGAAAACATTAAGTTAAGCATAAACAAAATATCCAGCGACATCCTTGGAAGTCTTAAGGGAATGAATGTTACTAACAGGTAGGAATAATAAGACCTATGTTTTATTTTGTCCCCCCCCCCACCACTTCATTAAGTAATTTCATTAAGTAATTTCATTAAGTAAAAAAGAAAAATATAGAATCAAGACAGATTACTTTGCATACTGATACTCTTATTTCCATTTAATTTAATCCTTACCGTCTCCCGATTCGTTCTCTAAAACCATCGGAAGACAGCTTATGAAATTCTTTGACTAGAGGTTACCGAAAAGAAAGAATCTCTTTTTTATTATTTTCGAATTTTATTAGAATAATATATTCAATAATTATTGAATATATTAAATAATTAAAAAATAATTAAATATTAATAATTTAATAATAATAAAAAAAAAAAGAATATTAGTATTAAAATAGAATTAGTATTAAAATAGAATTATTTTAATAAATAAATAAAAAAAGAAAGCCAATTAGCTATTCAATATAACTAATATTGAATAAATGCGGGAGTGCTCATAGACTTTCATAAGTCTGTATATTTCATCTGCCCCTTCCCGAACTGAAAATGGAATTCTATTCTCTGTACGACCTACCCCTATTCAATCTAATTCAAGACTCAGTCAGTAGACGGACACTACAGTATTAGCGGAGTGAAAGGACTATGATTTCAAGATTTATCGATTCCTTTTCACTACTCGAATATTTCCTTGAATCCGAGACGAAAAGATTTCCAGCATTTTATCAACAAAACGGAATAAACTATTTTGATCAGGCGACACCCGGATTTGAACTGGGGAAAAAGGATTTGCAGTCCCCCGCCTTACCGCTCGGCCATGCCGCCAAAACGATACAAAATAAATATATGAGAATACCCCCCCCTTTTTTTTATTGAAAAAAAAATTCTTCTCCATTTCAATTATAACAGTAACTATAAGTATATGTAAACCCTAGAACATAAATTTTAATTGTTACCCAGATATTATCTAATCGAGTATCTTATCCGTATATAATACCTATACTATAGGGAATTTTCAAGAAATTCTCATGCTTCCATTTTTTTGACAATTTTTCTTCCTTAAATAGATTGAATAGAAAATCCAAATTTACCACGACATGTGCTGTCCCGAAGGAATATGTGCAATAAAGTAAGAGACATATATATATAGATAGCTATAGCTGGAGTTAGATCTGTGCATGTTTAATAAATAAAAGCCTTATTACGAACTCCAATCATATTCTCAAATTCTAAAAAAAATAGGTAAAAATATCTTTCTTCTCTGCGAATTCTAATTACTTTTTCTGGTATCCAATCGAATTGGAATTTGTAATATCATAATACATGGTAGAAATGGAATCAATTTTTTGTTTTGATATTTTTTAAAAAAACTCCAGAAGTCTAGGTGGAATTTTTCAATTCGTTTCCATTTCGAATTTAGATTCTATCTGTTTGTTTTGTTGCAAATTCCAATTGGATTATAAACTTCTTTTTATTCCTCTTTTCATAATAGGTATTTCATACACGGAGTTAGATAAAATTTCATGTGATTCAGTAAAAAGAACAGAGATTCTTGCTAAATATATTTTCATGTGATTCGATGAAGAATGACAGCAAATCGTGGGATATTTTCTATAAAAGAAATGAGGAAATTGAAAATGCTTGGGGGTGGAAATAAGGGAATGTCTACAATACCCGGGTTGAATCAGATACAATTTGAAGGGTATTGTAGGTTCATTGATCGGGGCTTAACAGAAGAACTTTATAAGTTTCCAAAAATTGAAGATACAGATCAAGAAATTGAATTTCAATTATTTGTGGAAACATATCAATTGGTAGAATCCTTGATAAAAGAAAAAGATGCCGTATATGAATCACTTACATATTCCTCTGAATTATATGTATACGCGGGATTAATTTGGAAAAGCAGTATGGATATCCAAGAACAAACTATTTTTATTGGAAACATTCCTCTAATGAATTCCCTGGGAACTTCTATAGTAAATGGAATATA